AGAATCAAGATTCGTAACCAATCTTTGCCTTATTTGTTGGATTAGGTCTAACTTTCTTGACTAAACTGCAAGAGTGGAACTTTACGAGATGAAATAGGGAAAGACAGAAGATAGAACTTAAAAGGATAATTGAAGTGACTCGTCTTCGAATCAACTTTGGTTTGGGGTTCGAAAAAGGAATAAAAATAAAGTAAATTCAAGGAAGAGCTTTCCTTTTTTTAAGGGGCCCCTCGGGGGGTCGTGGAATGCTTTTCTTCTCCTCTTATTCCATATGGAATACAATCAGTTAAAATAAGAAGGAATAGGGGAATATTCGACCGTTTCAATTCTTTATTTATCTTTTATTCCAAAATTCTCCCGAAAATCCAATTTCATTTTTCAATGGGGTTAGATGATCTAGTTCTTAATATTATTACTTTACTCAACTGACAGATTCCACAACAAATCTCTTGATTCGGAATTAGGGACTCATGTCGCATCTGATGAATCGATTTTCTTTTATACTTCTGTATCTCACTCGATCTTGTTTTTTAGTATTATCTAAAATAACCGATGAATTATGAATTTTCCATAACTTAGGTAAGTGCTTTACCAACATATGTAGTAAAAAAATAAATGGAATTTAACCCTTTCATGCTTACTATAACTAGTTATTTTGGTTTTCTACTGGCTGCTTTAACTATAACCCCAGCTCTATTTATTGGTTTGAACAAGATACGTCTTATTTGAAATGAATTGAATGAATAAGTCAGAAAAGAAAAATCTTTCTTTTGGATTCCTGGTATTCTACGACTCTTTTCCACACTAATTACCAATTCTTTTCTTGGTCATTGAGATTCGTGGATAATTTAGACTACTATTTAGGGATAGATCGTACCTCTTTTTTTTTATCCCCTCGAACAAATCGAAATGATTGAAGTTTTTCTATTTGGAATCGTCTTAGGCCTAATTCCTATTACTTTAGCGGGATTATTCGTGACTGCGTATTTGCAATACAGGCGTGGAGATCAGTTGGATCTTTGATTGAGTAATATTTCTTTTTTGATTGACCTCCTCCAGACCAGAGAGGAGGTCAAATTGGAGTTGCAATTCGACTTTGTTTTGTTAAGTTATTTTACTCTGCTTCGACATAAGATAGAAGGAATCACGCTCTGTAGGATTTGAACCTACGACATCGGGTTTTGGAGACCCGCGTTCTACCGAACTGAACTAAGAGCGCTTTCATTCAAAAAGAAAACCCTTTTCTACTCCTAACGTGTCTCACGTACGTATAGTATCCACAAATTCAAGTTATACCCACTTTACTTTAATCGATCTCCTCGCTACTGCCCATAAAGAAGAAAGAAGTAATAGGTAGGGATGACAGGATTTGAACCTGTGACATTTTGTACCCAAAACAAACGCGCTACCAAGCTGCGCTACATCCCTTTTCAAAATTGTTGTACAATGGCATTGTACACAATTCCTGTCTTGTTTTCCACATCGTAATTTTCTTCTCTTTCTCTATCTATATAGAACCTTCTTGTCATTTCTTCTTTTTGGTCTCATATAATCAAGTCAAGGAATGGTATACATCTAAAATCCAATCTAATTTCACCTATAAAAGAAAGATTACTATTCCTTGGTAATGTATAGGAAGAAGGGGTTATCTTTTTCTTTTTTAGGGATAGGAAAATCTCGTCTATACGGTTCATTCTATATATAGAATATTGATTTTGTTTTTTTAGTTAGGAATTTCGCCTAAACAAAAGAAATACAAAAGATCTTGGGCAAAAGTATCTGATCATATATGTATTCCAATAAGGAAGGAGGATTTTCAATGCGGGATATAAAAACATATCTCTCTGTAGCACCCGTGCTAAGTACTCTATGGTTTGGGGCTTTAGCAGGTTTATTGATAGAAATTAATCGTTTATTCCCAGATGCTTTGTCATTCCCTTTTTTTTCATTCTAGTTATTGCTATGCGAGGAATTCTTCGTGACATGACGCAAATTTTCCCTTTTTCAATTCTTTTTTTTTTTAGTATAGAAAGGAAAAAGAAAGAAAAGATGGATTGGGTTGAACCTCAGAGTCATGAAAAATTCGGTAAATCCTATTTTTGAAAACAGAAATTCAATTAAAAGCGGTATCCAAGCTAAGTCAGGCCTCAGAAATCAGAGCATAGAAAGAGGCTGGGCTGGCTACTTAAATGAAAGGATTTCGAAGCAAAATCCTTGCTAATTCGACAAGGATTGTATTCTTTAATTATTTCTCTATTTTTTATTACTTAATTTAAGAATTTCCAAAATTTTTTATTCTAATGGATTTTATTCTTCTTCTTCGGATTCAAAATAGAAGAATAAAAGAATTAAGTAGAAGAATTAAGTTAAGTCAATCCAAAAAAGAAAGGAGGTTCATGGCCAAGGGGAAAGATGTTAGAATCAGAGTTATTTTGGAATGTATCAGTTGTGTTCGAAAAGGTGCCAATAAGGAATCGACGGGGATTTCTAGATATAGTACTCAAAAGAATCGCCACAATACACCCGGACAATTAGAATTAAAAAAATTTTGTCGTTATTGTCGCAAGCATACGACTCATGGCGAAATAAAAAAATAGGAGCATCGTGTGTTCGATCTTTCCAAAGAACAGATTTAATATATAGAACATAGATAGAATACAAAATACAAATCAACTCATTTGATTTCAGGTAGATATTATTTCATAGGTATTCATATACTATATATGAATCAAATAATATATGGACCAAAGAAAGACTACTTCTTCTGGATCCAAAATTAATAAAATAAAGAAATCCATTTTTTTTTTTTCAAATTTGTAAATAAAGAATAAATCATGTATACATCTAAACAACCTTTTCATAAATCTAAGCAACTCTTTCGTAAATCCAAGCAAACTTTTCGTAAATCCAAGCAAACTTTTCGTAAATCCAAACAACCTTTTCGTAGGCGTCCTCGGATTGGCCCGGGGGATCGAATTGATTATAGAAACATGAGTTTAATTAATCGATTTATTAGTGAACAAGGAAAAATATTATCTAGACGAATAAATAGATTAACCTTGAAACAACAACGATTAATTACTCTTGCTATAAAACAGGCTCGTATTTTATCTTTCTTACCATTTCGTAACTATGAGAATGAGAAGCAATTTCAAGCCCAGTCAATTTCAATAATTACTGGTCCTAGACCCAGAAAAAATAGACATATTCCTCAATTAACGCAAAAGTTCAATTCCAATCGAAACTTAAGAAACTCCAACCAGAATTTAAGAAACAACAATCGGAACTTAAGTTCCGATTGTTGATGTTTTATTCGAAAGGGCCAGACCTATATATAAAGAAAGTAATCCAGTTTTGATTCTTGTGTTTGTTATAAGAAAGAAAAATGGGGAAGAAGAAATAGTTTTTTTATTTATTGCAACATGCTCGTTGATTCCTACCACTTAATCTTAATTTATTGTATCTTCCCGGAGAGGGAACTCCGGGAATTCAGTTTTAATTATTCCTGTATATTACTTTTTTATCCATTTAATTGATGATCTTTATTTTATTGGAAATCGTGTAAAGATTATTTGGATTTGATACAGCTACTTGTGCAAGCATTTTACGATTAAGAATCAATTCCTTCTTGTACAGATTGTGTATTAATTTACTATAACTATTGAATACTTTATATATCCGCGTTGCTGCGTTTATCCGAGTGATCCACAAACGACGAAAATCCCTCTTTTGCCTGCCTCTATCTCGATGAGAGGAAACAAAAGCTCTTCTTACTTGTTGAGTAATCATTCGATTAAGTCTTAAATGAGCCCCTCTAAAGTTTGAGGCAAATGAACGCATTTTTGTTCGTCGTCTCCGAGCTATATATCCTCGCGGAACTCTGGTCATTGAATCAAATTAACCTTAATGAATAACTAATGATTTCTCTTCTTTTAGCCATCCTTTTTCCCATTAATAACAAAACTAATTATTCCGATATATAAAATATTAATTCCAATGGCTTTTGCTACTGTAACCTTCCCAACCACGATTTTTTATTCTATTCCCTTCAGTTATTTCGCATAGAAATAACAAATTCTAACGATACTAAAAAAAAATAGTGGGTTCCATCGTTTCTATGGTTCCCCTTTTAAACGGTGAGGCCCTCTCTATACACCGGAGCCCTTTCTTTCATTTCATCAAAAGGTATTGTGAACTTGTATAGTTCACATTCTTTGGCTCTACCTATCCATTATAGAGTAAATAGCTCTTTTCACAATAAGAGTTATCCATACAGTGACGGCATTTAATTATGAAAGTTGGCTAAGTAGCTGACCCTGTTAGTCCGTTCTTTTAAGATAAAGGAGCATAAGCCTTTTTCTTTTTATTACTATTTCCTCCGCTTAATGGATAACCATTTTCTACCAATGGGGGAATTGCTTCTTATTTCCAATTTAGATGATTGGATTTGCACCAAAGGAAACCAGAAATTCCATATTACCATAGAAATCTAGGATAGAGCTTCTCTATCCTATTCATTGGTACCGATCATGGATACTTCAAAAATTGTCTTATTTGTTTGAACTCATGATCTGAACGAGTCGCACATACACCCTAGCACATGTTCCTCGACGCTGAGGACATCCCTTAAGCGCGGCCGATTTTCTAGCATTTCGTATTGGCTGTCTTGCGTTTCTAATAAGTTGTTTAACCGTTGGCATGTCGTATGTATATAGAAAAAAAGGATTGGTTTAGATCGATCTTAACCTGATGATTGATCATCATGAAGTATTTCTATTTTCTATTAAATCGCAGAAAACCTGAATTTAGGTTTGAAATAAATTTACAAGAAATCTGGCAACTACCAATCCTTAAACATTTCTGGAAACCACACTGGATCAGTATCGCAGTGCTCGTCAATCATTTCATCCCCTACAATATCGACAAGTCCATAAGCTTTGGCTTCGTCTGCTGACATAAAAACATCCCTTTCCATGTCTTCGGATACAACCCAAAAAGGCTTGCCTGTTCTTAGTGCATAAACCCTTGTGATCATTTCGCGAACTTTGTGTAACTCTTCCACTTCTAGTAAAAATTCTGGTGTCCTTGCCCGATAATAAGCACTAGCAGGTTGGTGAAGCATAATCCTCGCGTGAGGGAATGCTATACGCTTGGTAGGTTCTCCTCCAAGCAGAATGAAGGATGCCATGGACGCAGCTATTCCGAGGCATATTGTATATATATCTGGTGTCACCGTTTGCATCGTATCAAAAATCGCCATTCCTGAGATTAGCCACCCGCCTGGGGAGTTTATAAACAAAAAAATATCGCTAATTCCATCTTCTATACTGAGATATACCATGAGACCTGTAATATGATTCGTGATCTCGCAACGAATCTCTTGACCTAAAAAAAGTGTCCTTTCTCGATACATAACATTGTATAAGTCAACCCAAGTCGCTTCTTCATCTCCGGGAATCCGGTAAGGTACTTTTGGAACACCAATGGGCATATTAGATTAATATTATTAAATTTAAGTAAGAAAACTACACTTTAATATGGAAACGTAAGAATGGAAGAGAAAGAAAGAATCCGCAGTTTATTGTCTTCTTTTTTTTTTCTTATTCTATATGAATACTATGGATTCTATTAATACGTAGATTGAAATAATACATAGATTGAAAGGTTATATCTAGAAGGAAGGTAAGACAGATTGAATAAAGAAAAAGGAATCGGTGATTGGAATGATAAACAAAGAGGGATAGGAATCTATTCTTCGTTTTTTTTTTTTTTTCAAATACGCCAAGCTACCCATTGCATATTGGCACTTATCGAGTATAGAATAGATCTGCTTCTCTTTCTTCTTACGAACAAAATTGGCTTCTTATTTTTAATGGAATGAAATAAATATTCACGCTTTCTGACACAGAATCCCCTAGAGGGGTTAGGTACATAGGATATGGATAGTCTTTTCCAATGCGATAAAATAAAGTGACATCGTGTCTATTTTTCTTTGCTAAAGGGGTATTTCCATGGGTTTGCCTTGGTATCGTGTTCATACTGTTGTATTGAATGATCCGGGTCGATTGCTTTCGGTGCATATAATGCACACAGCTCTAGTTTCTGGTTGGGCCGGGTCGATGGCTTTATACGAATTAGCGGTTTTTGATCCCTCTGATCCTGTTCTGGATCCAATGTGGAGACAAGGTATGTTCGTCATTCCCTTCATGACTCGTTTAGGAATAACCAATTCGTGGGGTGGTTGGAGTATTTCAGGAGGAACTGTAACGAATCCGGGTATTTGGAGTTATGAAGGTGTGGCAGGTGCGCATATTGTGTTTTCTGGCTTGTGTTTCTTGGCAGCTATCTGGCATTGGGTATATTGGGACCTAGAAATATTCTGTGATGAGCGTACGGGAAAACCCTCTTTGGATTTGCCCAAGATCTTTGGAATTCATTTATTTCTTGCAGGGGTGGCTTGCTTTGGCTTTGGCGCATTTCATGTAACGGGTTTGTATGGTCCTGGGATATGGGTGTCCGATCCTTATGGACTAACTGGAAAAGTACAAGCTGTAAATCCAGCGTGGGGTGTAGAAGGTTTTGATCCTTTTGTTCCGGGGGGAATAGCTTCTCATCATATTGCTGCGGGTACATTGGGCATATTAGCGGGCCTATTCCATCTTAGTGTCCGTCCGCCTCAACGTCTATACAAAGGATTACGTATGGGCAATATTGAAACTGTACTTTCCAGTAGTATCGCTGCTGTTTTTTTTGCAGCTTTCGTAGTTGCCGGAACTATGTGGTATGGGTCAGCAACTACCCCAATCGAATTATTTGGGCCTACTCGTTATCAGTGGGATCAGGGATACTTTCAGCAAGAAATATATCGAAGAGTTAGCGATGGGTTAGCCGAAAATCTGAGTTTATCAGAAGCTTGGTCTAAAATTCCCGAAAAATTAGCCTTTTATGATTATATTGGTAATAATCCGGCAAAGGGGGGGTTATTCAGAGCAGGCTCAATGGACAATGGGGATGGAATAGCTGTTGGATGGTTAGGACATCCCGTCTTTAGAGATAAAGAAGGGCGCGAGCTTTTTGTACGCCGTATGCCTACTTTTTTTGAAACATTTCCGGTTGTTTTGGTAGATGAAGAGGGAATTGTGAGAGCGGACGTTCCTTTTAGAAGAGCAGAATCCAAATATAGTGTTGAACAAGTAGGCGTAACGGTGGAGTTCTATGGTGGCGAACTTAATGGAGTAAGTTATTCTGATCCTGCTACTGTAAAAAAATATGCGAGGCGTTCCCAATTAGGGGAAATTTTTGAATTAGATCGGGCTACTTTGAAATCGGATGGTGTTTTTCGCAGCAGTCCAAGGGGTTGGTTCACTTTTGGTCATGCTACCTTTGCTTTGCTCTTCTTTTTCGGACACATTTGGCATGGCGCTAGAACCTTGTTCCGAGATGTTTTTGCTGGTATTGATCCAGACTTGGATGCTCAAGTGGAATTTGGAACATTCCAAAAAGTTGGAGATCCAACTACAAGGAGACAGGCAGTCTGATACCACATTGCTATGGTATCTTTCATCTCTCTTTTTTGATTTGACATGGGAAACATCTCCCATCCTTTCTTTGACTCTTTTTCTTTCTTTATATGGGAAATGATCCCAAATGACAAATGAATAGGTGTGGAAGTTATAATTGTAAATAAACCACGATCGAATCTATGGAAGCATTGGTTTATACGTTCCTTTTAGTTTCGACTTTAGGGATAATTTTTTTCGCTATCTTCTTCCGAGAACCACCTAAGGTTCCGACTAAAAAAATGAAATAATTTAATTGAAGTAAGAAGTCTCCCCATCTGGGAGACTTCTTACTTCAATTAGTCCCCGTGTTCTTCGAATGGATCTCTTAATTGTTGAGAGGGTTGCCCAAACGCGGTATATAAGGCATACCCAGTAAAGCTTACAAGTAAACCAGATATGGAGATGGCGACTAAAGTTGCTGTTTCCATTTTTATAGAATTTCAAGATTACAATGGATCTACGAAAAGATCGTGTATTTACAACTACAACGGAATAGTATACAAAGTCAACACCAATGATTAAATAGAATTTATGGCTACACAAACCGTTGAAGATAGTTCTAGACCTGGGCCAAGACGAACTCGCGCAGGTAGTTTATTGAAACCCTTGAATTCGGAATATGGGAAAGTAGCTCCGGGTTGGGGGACTACTCCTTTTATGGGGGTCGCAATGGCTTTATTCGCGATATTCCTATCTATCATTTTAGAAATTTATAATTCTTCTGTTTTACTGGACGGAATTTTAATGAATTAGGTTTCTACTAACTAAAACTACGAAGTCATAGTTTTTCCATCCAAAAAAGCCTTTCTACTTTAAGCTCTACATTTCTAGACATTCAGGTAGTTCGACCGTGGAATTTTTTTGTTTCGGTATCTCTGGAATATGAGTGTGTGACTTGTTAGAATTGATCCTATTGATAATACATAGAAAGGGCCTGTTATCTCTATCAAGATGATTCTAATTCGTCGGATATTATTTATTCTAGTATCTGGAACACGAAATAGATAGAGTGGATCAAGAAAAAAAATGGAACTATGATTCATACTCACTATTCAGACCTCGCAACCAGACTGAAAAAAATTCAAGTAGTTTTTAATAAAAAAGGAAAATTTCTTCCTTCCAAATTTGTTTGCCCAAAAGAGAACTTTTTTTCTCTCGATTTTGTCGAGTTATTACAACGATTCAATAAATGATCATCAAGCGGTTCTTATTCGAAGAACCCTTGCCTTTTGTTTAGCTTGAGACTCAATCATCGTGGCTCTAGTATGAATCTAAGGTTTTAATTGAACTGATTCATAGGATCGCAACAAGATAATTTCTATCAGAAAACTACTAGAATTTTTGCTTTATTTATTTACTAGTAAAACAAAACAAGAATAAATCCGCATTACGCACAAAAAAAAAGAAATCCAAAATAGGGAAGAGAAAAGTCAAGAGGCCTCTAATGACCAACATAAGGCAAAGAAAGAAAGACAGATGAGCCAACTTGAGATTTTTTGGCATTATCATCACAAAGAATAAATTCTGGATTTTTCTTATTTCATATCTTCAAGGCAAATCGACCCAATCCAGTGGCTGATGAAGTTTTGAACACTTTTTTCTAATATCCGTTGAAAATTTGTGTGTTTCTGCTTGAGCCGTACGAGATGAAATTTTCATATACGGTTCTCGGAGGGGGACTCGGGTTAGTTACCTATCTCAATAAAGTATATGATTGGTTTGAGGAACGTCTTGAGATTCAGGCAATTGCGGATGATATAACTAGTAAATATGTTCCTCCTCATGTCAACATATTTTATTGTTTAGGGGGAATTACACTTACTTGTTTTCTAGTACAAGTCGCTACAGGTTTTGCTATGACTTTTTACTACCGCCCAACCGTTACAGAGGCTTTTTCCTCGGTTCAATACATAATGACCGAGGCCAACTTTGGTTGGTTAATCCGATCAGTTCATCGATGGTCAGCAAGTATGATGGTTCTAATGATGATCCTGCACGTATTTCGTGTGTATCTCACAGGTGGATTTAAAAAACCCCGCGAATTAACTTGGGTCACAGGTGTGGTTTTGGCTGTATTGACTGCATCGTTTGGTGTAACTGGTTATTCTTTGCCTTGGGATCAAATTGGTTATTGGGCAGTCAAAATTGTGACAGGTGTACCTGAAGCGATTCCGGTAATAGGATCGCCTTTAGTGGAGTTATTGCGTGGAAGTGCTAGTGTGGGCCAATCCACTTTGACTCGTTTTTATAGTTTACATACTTTTGTACTGCCTCTGCTTACTGCCGTATTTATGTTAATGCACTTTCCAATGATACGTAAGCAAGGTATTTCGGGTCCTTTATAGGGAAGGCATATCATAGAGAAAGATAATTCTAATTCTCATATATCATATCGGGTAGGTTGTGGTATTTCATTGCTACAAACATGGGTTATTGTAAAATAAGACATGTCATTTGGATACTTTTCTTCAACTCCGAAGTATTTTGATACAAATAGTTGAAGTTAATTTTACGAAAGAAAATAAGGCGGATTATGGGAGTGTGTGACTTGAATTATTGATTTGGCCATGCAGATAAAGAATTGGATCTGCCACATTAGAATTCACAACCAAAGGTGTCTCCGCATCCAATCAACACGTAAGTCCCCTATCTAGGAAGGATAGGCTGGTTCACTTGAGGAGAATATTTTCTATGATCATACCCCGACCATGTCATCCATGAACAGGCTCCGTAAGATCCCATAGAGTAGAAATGGAATAAGTCATATCACATGATCTAATTCTCTATTTATTACACTTACTTTTTTTATTATAGTATGGAAATGCATTCATTTTCTTTGCATCGATTGCGATCCGCAATACTATCGGAGTAAAAGAAGGTATCTAAGGAAGAACGTAGGCTAGACTTTTTGATTTTTTATTAGTAACAAGTAAATACTTTGTTTGGACGTAAGAAATTTGCGATATTGAGGGGATAAACACCAACTAATCAAGAGACATGAGACAATCCACAAAGCAATTGATCATGATCAAATTTGCAAGCCCACTTGGATATTGAGCATTTACCCATAAGAATAGGATTCTTTTCAATGAGTAGTTGTAGGTGCAACTTCGGAAAAGAGAATCTGATAAAGCTTTTCTTACCTAGAGTCATATGGATCTTCCACGGTCTTTTTTCTTTCATTCTTGCTCGAGCCGGATGATGAAAAATTCTCATGTCCGGTTCCTTTGGGGGATGGATCCTAAAGAATTCACCTATCCCAATAACAAAGAAACCTGACTTAAATGATCCTGTATTAAGAGCAAAATTAGCTAAAGGGATGGGACATAATTATTACGGGGAACCCGCGTGGCCCAACGATCTTTTATATATTTTTCCAGTAGTAATTCTAGGTACTATTGCATGTAATGTAGGTTTAGCGGTTCTCGAGCCGTCAATGATTGGTGAACCGGCGGATCCGTTTGCAACTCCTCTAGAAATATTACCCGAGTGGTACTTCTTTCCCGTGTTTCAAATACTCCGTACAGTACCCAATAAGTTATTGGGCGTTCTCTTAATGGTTTCTGTACCAACGGGCTTATTGACAGTACCCTTTCTAGAGAATGTCAATAAATTCCAAAATCCATTTCGTCGCCCAGTAGCTACGACCGTTTTTTTAATCGGTACTGCAGTAGCTCTTTGGTTAGGTATTGGAGCAACACTACCCATTGAAAAATCCTTAACTTTAGGTCTTTTTTAGGGATTTTTCAGGTTGATTCATTCAACCGTGAAGTACCGTGCATAGGTATCTAGGAAATAGTTACTTCCAAGTGAATCTTCCCTAGATACCTAAAATCCATTTTATTATGATCCATTTCGCGAAAATATAGATTGTGCCAAAGATACAAAATTGTTTTCTTTTTTTTTATTCTAACTCGAAAAAGAAGAAGAGGAAAAAATTGCAATGGATTTAAAACGAGAACTTATTCTTAGGTAAATCAATTGGGAGATGCTTCTCTAGAGTGTCCCATATCTGTCTTCCATCTTCCATACGAAAACTGTCAATTCTCATAAGATCTTCTTCAGTCTTACTCAAAAGGTCCAATAGTGTATGTATATTGGCCCTTTTGAGACAATTATACGTTCTAGAAGGCAATTCTAATTGATCAATAAAAATACAATTCAATGGAATTCCTTTTTTGTTTTTCTTTAGATTAGTTAATTTTTTTTGAAAGGTTAAAAGGGGTGGAGTAAACCTGTTTTTATTTTCTTCGAAACTAGTGCCCTCTTCCTCCGCGTGTAGAAAAGGAAGAAATAAATCAATCAAATTACGAGAAGCCTCATAAAGCGCTTCCTTAGGGGTTAAACTTCCATTCGTCCATATTTCTAGAAAAAGTATCTCGTGTTTTTCATTTCCATTCCCACAAGAAAAAATACTATAATTCACATTTCGAACAGGCATGGATACAGCATCTATGGGATAACTTCCATCTTGAGAGTTCTTTCTGAGTTCCGTGTGATATCCGCGATCTCTCTTGATCTGTAACTCAATACAGAAATCAATGGGCTCTGTCAAGTTAGCTATAGGTTGTGCCATATCAACGATCTCTACGGAAGGCGGTAAGATGATATCTTGAGCAGTTATGTATCTAGGACCTTTGACACAAATTGATGCGTCTCTAACTCCATAGAGATTACTTCTCAATACAATTTCTTTCAAATTTAGTAAAATTTCTTGTACAGATTCTTCAATACCTGCTATTGTAGAATATTCGTGTGGCACGCTCCCAAATTTTGCACGTGTGATACATGTTCCTTCTATTTCTCCAAGTAAAGCTCTTCGCAAGGCAATACCGACGGTATCCGCTTGACCTTTTCTAAGCGGGGACAAAATGAAACGACCATAATAAAGACGCTTACTATCTAATCTTGATTCAACACACTTCCACTGTAGTGTTTGAGTGGATCCTGCTACCTCCTCTCGAACCATAATAGACTAGTATTATTATTTGATCATTGAATCGTTTATTTCTCTTGAAAGCGGTTTAATTCTTTTACAGACGTCTTTTTTTAGGAGGTCGACATCCATTATGCGGCATAGGTGTTACATCGCGTATACAACTTAATCGTACACCACTTTTAGCAATGGCTCGTAATGCGGCATCTCTTCCACTACCAGCACCCTTTACCATAACTTCTGCTCGTTGCAAACCCACTGTACGAATAGCATCTACTGCTGTTCTTTGACCAGCATAGGGTGATGCTTTTCTTGAGCTTTTGAATCCACAAGTACCCGCGGAGGACCAGAAAACCACCCGACCCTGCGGGTCTGTAACAGTTATAATGGTATTGTTGAAACTAGCTTGAACATGAATAACTCCTTTTGTTATTCTACGTGCACTCTTCCGTAAACTAAAACGCGCATTCCTACGCAAACCAATACGCACTTTCCTACGTGAACCAATTTTTGGTATAGCTTTTGTCATATTTTATTATCTCATAAATATGAGTTAGAAATAACAAAAAGAAAAAAAGATACAAAGATATCCGTTTCAGGGTAAAATATATCCTTTACTTTCATTTTTTTATTTGGAATTTGGACATTTCCGCGGGTACTTTTTTTACTTTTTAGAAAGTAAAGTTCTTTTTCGAAAGATTACCCCTGTCTTTGTTTATGCTTCGGATTGGAACAAATGACTCTAATTCGTCCACGCCTACGAATCAGTCGACATTTTGTACAAATTTTACGAACAGAAGCTCTTATTTTCATATTTACGTATTCCTTTCTTAAACTATGAATCTAATCTTTGGGAAAAAATAAGTCTCTTCGCTTGAATTTTGGAACTTTGAATTTATTACCTTAGAAAAAAAAAAAAAAACTAATCCTTTGAATCTTTGGTATCCTTCAAATCTTCGGTATCCTTCAAATCTTCGGTATCCTTCGAGTCTTCGGTACGCTTCGAATCCTTATGGGGAAGTCTATAAATTATACGTCCCTTGCTTGAATCATAACGACTTACTTCAATTTTGACCCTATCCCCCATCAGTATTCGTATAGAACTAGACCGGATCTTTCCTGAAATATAGCCCAGGATGATGGTGTCATTCTCTAGGCGAACGCGGAACATTCCGTTGGGTAGGGCTTCCGTAACTAAACCTTCGAAAGTGACTTTTGCTTCTCTCGGTTTTTTTTTTTCTCTCCTATTTTTTTTTTCTGTCATATTTTTTTTTTTTCTCCTATTTTTCTATTTTGATTTTCAAATAAAAAAAAACGTTGTATTTTTATTTGAAAAATAGGAAGTTCGAGATAGAATTCGGGTACTATAGGAGGGGCGATTACCATATATAACATAAGACTTCTCCCCCAATTCTGTTTAGTCGAGCTTCTCGATCTGTCATTATACCTCGAGAAGTAGAAAGAATAGCAATTCCCATTCCGCCCAAAACTTTAGGAATTCCTTGATAGTTGGCATAAATTCGTAAGCCGGGTCGGCTGATACGCTTTAAAAAGGTTCTAGTTCTATATATTCCTTTTCTAGTCTTTCTCTTTTGATGTCGCAAAGTTGAAACCAAGAAATATCTGTTACTTTCCTGATGTTTCCGAACACTTTCAATAAAACCCTCTCGTAGAAGTATTTTAACAATGTTTTCGGTAATATTTGTGGATACTACTCGAACTGTTCCTTTTTTATTCATGTCCGCGTTTCTTATAGAGGTTAGTAAATCAGCAATAGTGTCCTTGCCCATAAGACTCTAATTCTAGGTTCCTCCTAATTTTTCTATAATCAACATGTTTTCTTTTTTTTCTTTTAATTTTGGATTTTAAAGCATATACGTGAAACACAATCTACTAATTTTTTCTTTGATCTATATCTTGCCTACTAGTATTTATAATACTTCAGGAGCTAATGAAACTATTTTAGTAAAATTCAATTCTCTCAATTCCTCGGCGATCGCGCCAAAAACTCGAGTTCCTTTTGGATTTCCTTTTTGATCAATGATAACCGCTGCATTGTCATCATAGCGTATTATTATACCGTCTTCGCATTTGAACTCTTTACATGTACGTACAATTACAGCTCGAATTACTTCGGATCTTTCTAGAGGCATTTGGGGCACTGCGTCTTTGATTACAGCAACAATAACATCACCAATACGAGCATATCGCTGATTACTAGCAGCTCCTATGACTCGAATACACATCAATTTTCGAGCTCCACTGTTATCTGCTACATTTAAAAGGGTCTGAGATTGAATCATATTATTTTGATTTCAATTTGTTATTTCAATGCAAAAGGATGAAAGAAATATTGTCTTTCCAGAAAGAAAAACCTGGTTTTTTTATCTTCAATACTCCTTTTTGGGGGTTCTATATCTCTAATCGAAGAAATTGACTTCGTATGGGCATTTTACTGGCAGCTATGGAGATAGCTGCTCTAGCTACAGTTTCGGATACTCCGCCCATTTCATAAAGTATTCGACCTGGTTTAACAACGGCTACCCAATATTCGGGGGATCCCTTTCCTGAGCCCATACGTGTTTCCGTGGGTCTTAGTGTAACCGGTTTGTCGGGAAATATACGTACCCATAGTTTTCCACCACGACGTGCATATCGTGTCATTGCTCTTCGTCCTGCTTCTATCTGTCTCGACGTGATCCAAGCGGGTTCAAGTGCTTGAAGAGCATATCTACCAAAACAAATACGATTGCCTCGGCAGGATTTTCCCTTCATTCTTCCTCTATGTTGTTTACGAAATCTGGTTCTTTTGGGGTTATAGTCGATGGTTCTTTCTTAGTTCCATCTCTACTGCAAAACTGGACATGAGAGTTTCTTCTCATCCAGCTCCTCGCGAATGAAATGAGAAAGCATGCAAATTTCTCTAATTCCATAATATTCAAAAATATTACGGATAGATGCACATTAATAGATAATAGAAAAAGTTAGGGTTTTTTTAATATTTAATATTGAATTTGTTAAAATAGAAAAATATATAGTCAAGAAAGAAGATCTAGAATATATCTAGATGTGTGTGTCTATTTATCTATATTCTATATTTATAGATAATGTAATCCTTCTTAAAAAAAAAAATCTCCTTATTTTTACTCTTATTGAATCGCGGTAAAGTATTCTAATTCAATAAAGATTTCGCGGGCGAATATTTACTCTTTCCTGTCTTATTTGTTAATTTATATTATAACCTTACCAAATAAGGCAATTTTTTTGGTTTGTTCCGCCATCCCACCCAATGAAGTATTAGGATTCTTTTCAATAAAATCCTATGCAGTCATAGGTTCTGTCGTTCCCACTACTTCTCCTTTAATGGTTAGGTCTGAATTCCACAATGGAGCTTCCAAAAAATTTCTTTCCAAGTCAATTTTCTCAGTTTTATTAACCCGGGCCGCTCTTTATTATTGCTTCAAATTTGTATTTCTTGTTTCGAGTTACGATTTCGAATTCTCTGTTATTTTTATTATATTGATGCTTTATCACATTGCCTTTTATGATGTAATTCATAGACCATACATATTGGAATCCTATATCTTTCTTATTCCTCTTCTTTCTTTCTATCATCCCTCCTTTTATCCACATCCCTTTAGTTTTGCTTCACAACCTAGAATCCGTTTTCTTTTTTAGAGATAAAATTGCAGTTGCTACAACTATATGATAGATCTACTCATTTATGATAGATATATTTATTCATATAGTGACTGTTTCTTAGTTAGGATCTCGACAATACGAAGCAATAGGTTGGTTATTAGTTAATTTTCTATAATTACTAAGTTTTTTTCTTTTTATAGTAGGGTTCAATCAATTTTTTTTGAATCTCCATTTTCGACTCTAAAGAAAAAACTAACGAGTCACACACTAAGCATAGCAATTATATTAAAAGATTTATCAATTTTCATTAAATCTTATAGAAAGAGGTAGAATTTCTTCTTTTTTTTCGGGGATTTCAGGAAAAATAAGGCTCTTGTCATTTTTTATTCTATCACTGAACAGAATGGGAAGACAAAGCTAATTATTCTTCGTCCACAAATATCCAAATTTTTACACCTAATACTCCATAGATAGTTCGAATTGGATAGCAGCAATAATCAATTTTAGCGCGAATTGTTTGGAGGGGAAGTCTACCCTTTTTGATGCATTCGGCACGTGCAATTTCTTTCCCTGCGAGACGACCTGCAATTTTTACTTTTACTCCCCTTATATCTGCTTTTTTAGTTAATTCAATGGCTTTTTTCATTGCCTTTCGGAATGAAACTCTATTTTTTAATTGGAAAGCTATATATTCTGCAAGAATGTTAGGTTGTCTATAAGGTTCTTTAACTTTTTCAATAGCAATATTAAGTCTCTGGTTTACAGAATTAACTTCCTTTTGTAGATCTTTCTCTAATTCTTCGATTGCTCCTTTTTTCTTTAATAAATTGGGGAATCCAATATGGATTATGACGTGGATCGTATCGATTTCTTTTTGAATTTCTATATGTGTAATTACTTCGGAACTTGAGCCTGAGTCCATTTTTCTATTATGTGTAATTACTTCGGAACTTGAGTCTGATTCTATTTTTCTATTCGAGCCTTTTTTCCTATTCTTTTGTATATAGTTCTTGATACAATTCCGTATTTTTTTATCTTCCTGTAGACCTTCAGAATAATTTTTTGGTTGTGCGAACCAAAAAGAATGGTGATTTTGGGTTGTACCAAGTCTGAAACCGAGTGGATTTATTTTTTGTCCCATATTTTTCTATTCTATTTTTTTTATTGGGAATCGAAATCTTAGATGGATCTAAAGATTATTTAGATTTCTTTACTATATTTAGTACAATTGTTATATGACACATGGTTTTTTTTATGGGAGAACTACGTCCTCGAGCTCGAGGTCTGAATTTTTTCATAATAGTACTCTTACTGACTTCGGCTTTAGTGATGAATAAATTCGCTTTGTCGAAATCCCTATAATGAGTAGCATTTGCTGCTGCCGAATAAACCAACTTTAGGATGGGATAAGATGCTCGATAAGGCATGAGGTTCAGTATCATAACAGTTTCTTCGTAGTAACGCCAGCGAATCTCATCAAGAACTCTTTGTGCTTTGAAAACAGACATATGGATGCGTTTTTGTGCTTTGAAAACCCGTTCGAACTTAAGTAGACGATCGGTTGGAACTTTCCTTGCGAGTTTCCTTAGCCCACTCTTCTTCTTCTTTATTCTAGGGGTATACTTTACCAGTTTGAAACTTGTCATAAATAAGGTTATTCTCCGCCTATCTCTTTTTTTTTTATTTTGAATCTTTCTATTCTGAATTCAGTTAACGACGAGATTTAGTATCTTTTCTTGCACTTTCATAACTCGTGAAATGCCGAGTAGGCACGAATTCCCCCAATTTGCGACCTACCATAGGATTTGTTATGTAAATAGGTATATGTTCCTTTCCATTATGAATCGCGATTGTATGGCCAACCATTGCGGGTAGAATGCTAGATGCCCGGGACCACGTTACTATTGTTTCTTTCTCCTCCTTCATATTGACCTTTTCGATTTTTGCCAATAAATGATGAGCTACAAAAGGATTCGTTTTTTTTCGTGTCACAGCTGATTACTCCTTTTTCCATTTTAAAGAGTGGCATTCTATGTCCAATATCTCGATCGAAGTATGGAGGTCAGAATAAATAGAATAATGATGAATGGAACAAAGAGAAAAATCCTTTAGCTGGATAAGGGGCGGATGTAGCCAAGTGGATCAAGGCAGTGGATTGTGAATCCACCATGCGCGGGTTCAATTCCCGTCGTTCGCCCATCGCATTATTGCAAATTCCAAAAATGCAATTTTCCATATTCCTAGTTACGTATTTACTTACGGCGACGAAGAATAAAACTATCACTATATTTTTTCCTTTTCCTAGTTCTTCTTCCAAGCGCAGGATAACCCCAAGGGGTTGTGGGTTTTTTTCTACCAATGGGGGCTTTCCCTTCACCGCCCCCATGGGGGTGGTCCACAGGGTTCATAACTACCCCTCTTACTACGGGGCGTTTACCTAGCCAACACTTAGATCCGGCTCTACCCAAACTTTTTTGGTTCACCCCAACATTACCCACTTGTCCGACTGTTGCTAAGCAATTTTGGGATACCAAACGGACCTCCCCAGATGGTAATCTTAAAGTGGCCGATTTACCCTCTTTTGCAATCAGTTTCGCTACAGCACCTGCTGCTCTAGCTAATTGCCCACCCCTTCCACGTGTGATTTCTATGTTATGTATGGCCGTGCCTAAGGGCATATCGGTTGAAGTAGATTCTTCTTTTCTCTCAAAAAACCCCTTCCCAAACTGTACAAGCTTCTTCCAAAGCATACAGCTTTCTAGATGTATATGACGATCTCTAGACAGATGGATCTTATATGAATCGTATGATGAAGTACCACATGAGTGGATATATAGGAAAGGAATCCAAATCTGCCGAATCGCTCATGTTATGATCTTCTACATCCTAGGTCTCCGCGTTCCGTCATCTGGCTTATGTTCTTCATGTAGCATTCAGATCGAATGACTCTATGAAATTACGTCGATACTTCCACATATTATGGGTAACGTAGGAGACATCCCTATTTTCCCCGGGGGTCTTAATTACCACTGCTTAGCTTTCAATTCGCCTCTGACCATCAAATTAAATGTGAATAACCCGTCCTCCTCTCTTTGAAACAAGGGGCGCTTCCGGTTCTGTGCGTGCTTCAAACAATTTTGTCTTCTCCATATTACCATATCTCTAGAGTCAATAATTTTCTATGAGGAACTACTGAACTCAATCACTTGCTGCCGTTACTCAACAGTTTTCTGTTGAGGTCTATCCCGTAGAGGTAGTCAAATTGGATCAGTGATCGATTTCTAGGTTTCGTCGTAAACCTAATTGGTTACTTCCAATTACGTAAATCAATAGTTCAAACCGCACTCAAAGGTAGGGCATTTCCCATTGATATAGGAACTTTTGTACCAGAAACAATAGTATCTCCAATTATAGCCCCTCTGGGATGTAAAATATATCTCTTCTCACCATCCCCATAGTGTATGAGACAAATGTCTGCATTTCGATTAGGGTCGTATTCTATGGTTACGATTCTACCAGATATGTCTTTTTGATTCCGTCGAAAATCGATTTTACGGTATAGGCGCTTATGACCTCCCCCTCTATGCCTTGCGGTAATGATTCCTCTGGAATTACGACCTTTACCACAACGGTGCCGTCCATGGATCAAATTATTTCGTGGATTGGATTTCACTTGCCTGTCTACGGTTCCCTTGCGTGTGCTCGGGATAGGTGTTTTGTATAAATGTTTCGCCGTATTATTAAGTATTCTCCTTTAGTTTTTTTCTCTATCTAGAAGTGGAATAGAATAACCCGGTTGAAGGGTAATGATCATACGTCTGTAATGCATTGTATGTCCCAGAATAGGTCCCATTCTTCTA